TTAAAAATAAGCTAAATTAAGCTTTTGGGTTCATACCCCAAATATAAAGATAATATCTTTTTTTTAAATAAATAAAGTGCCTGATTAAAGGATTATTCTGATAGAATAAATAAAGTAAATTTTTACCTTTATTATATTTTTTAGAATTAAACTAAACCTAATAATATCAAAAATTATTGTGCATCTTACACTAAAATATATTTTATTAAATTTAAATTTTAATATGATAACTTAATTATCTATTTTAAATTTTATCTTTTTGAAATTCTAATAAAATATTTTTTATATTTATTCTTTTTTTTAGAACTTTAATTTCTATTTCTTCTAATTCCTGATTAGGATGTTGAATTGGATTAGAAATTAATTTACTTAGATTTATCCCCCTTATCTCTAAGTCTAATAATTTACTTAATTCAGAAGCTTCTTTAAAATATTTTTTAACCCAATCTATTGCTTCAATTAACTTTTTATTCTCGATTATCTTATTAATAATTTTTTTTAAAAATTTTATAAATAATTTTATATTATCAATATTAATTAATTCTTCTTTATTAATAAAAATTGGATCAGTACCTTTTCATTTTTGATTTCCTAATATTATTGAAGGTCTATCTTGATTTAATTGTTTTATTTTAATAACTTGACAAAAAATTTCACCAATAATTATTTTATCTTATTATATAAATAATATATTTATCATAATAATTATAATTATAAATGTTATTATTGGAGCTTTAGGGGGATTTAATCAATTATCTTTACGTAAATTATTAGCTTTTTCATCTATTAATAATTTAGGTTGATTACTAATTTCACTTTTAATTAGTGAAAATATATGATTAATATATTTAATTATATATTCATTCTTAATTTTAATTTTATGTTTATTATTTTACATAACAAATATTTTTTATTTAAATCAATTATTTAATAACAATATAAATTATATTATTAAAATCTCAATTATAATTAATTTTTTTTCATTAGGAGGATTACCCCCTTTTATTGGATTTTTCCCTAAATGAATAATTATTAATTTTTTATTAAATTTTAATTTTTATTTAATTACTTTTATTTTTGTAATAATAAGATTAATTATATTATTTTTATATATTCGTATTATTTATTCTTCCTTTATATTTTTTAATTTTAAAATAAAATGATTTAATTTATTTATTAATAATAAATTAATTAATTTTATTAATTTTTTTAATTTTATTTCATTATTAGGTATTATTATTAGAACAATATTTTTTATATAAGGTTTTAAGTTAAATAAACTAATAATCTTCAAAATTATTTATAAAGAAATTTCTTTAAGCCTTAGTATTTTTACATCTTAAAATTTGCAATTTTATATCTATTTAATTAGACTATAAAGCTTTTACTAATAAAAGAGAATTTCTCGTAAATAAATTTACAATTTATCGCTTATAACTCAGCCATTTTATTAGCGAAAATGACTTTTTTCTACAAATCATAAAGATATTGGAACTTTATACTTTATTTTTGGAATCTGAGCAGGAATATTAGGAACTTCTTTAAGAATTTTAATTCGTATAGAATTAGGAACTCCAGGCTCTTTAATTGGCGATGATCAAATTTATAATACTATTGTTACAGCTCATGCATTTATTATAATTTTCTTTATAGTTATACCTATTATAATTGGAGGATTTGGAAATTGATTAGTACCATTAATATTAGGAGCACCAGATATAGCATTTCCTCGAATAAATAATATAAGATTTTGACTTTTACCCCCTTCTTTAATATTATTAATTTCTAGAAGAATTGTAGAAAATGGAGCTGGCACAGGATGAACAGTTTACCCCCCACTATCATCTAATATTGCCCACAGAGGATCCTCTGTCGATTTAGCTATTTTTTCACTTCATTTAGCTGGAATTTCTTCAATTTTAGGAGCTATTAATTTTATTACTACAATTATCAATATACGTGTAAATAGTATATCATTTGATCAAATATCATTATTTATTTGAGCTGTTGGTATTACTGCATTATTATTATTATTATCTTTACCAGTATTAGCAGGAGCTATTACTATACTTTTAACTGATCGAAATTTAAATACATCTTTTTTTGACCCTGCTGGAGGTGGAGATCCTATTCTTTATCAACATTTATTCTGATTTTTTGGGCATCCTGAAGTTTATATTTTAATTTTACCAGGATTTGGTATTATTTCTCATATTATTTCTCAAGAAAGAGGAAAAAAAGAAACTTTTGGTTCTTTAGGTATAATTTATGCTATATTAGCTATTGGACTATTAGGATTTATTGTATGAGCTCATCATATATTTACTGTAGGTATAGATATTGATACTCGAGCTTATTTTACTTCTGCTACTATAATTATTGCTGTACCAACAGGTATTAAAATTTTTAGTTGATTAGCTACTATTTATGGAACTCAAATAAATTATACACCTTCTATATTATGAAGATTAGGATTTATTTTTTTATTTACTGTAGGAGGATTAACTGGAGTAATTTTAGCTAATTCTTCTATTGATATTACTTTACATGATACTTATTATGTAGTAGCACATTTTCATTATGTATTATCAATAGGAGCTGTATTTGCAATTTTTGGAGGATTTATTCATTGATACCCATTATTTACAGGTTTAATATTAAATCCTTATTTATTAAAAATTCAATTTATTATTATATTTATTGGAGTTAATTTAACATTTTTCCCTCAACATTTTTTAGGGTTAGCTGGAATACCTCGACGATATTCTGATTATCCTGATAGATTTTTATCTTGAAATATTATTTCATCTTTAGGTTCTTATATATCATTAATTTCTATACTTATAATAATATTTATTATTTGAGAATCTTTCATTAATCAAAAATTAATTTTATTTTCATTAAATATATCCTCATCAATTGAATGATTACAAAATAATCCACCAGCTGAACATTCTTATAATGAATTACCTATTTTAAGTAATTTCTAATATGGCAGATTATATGTAATGGATTTAAAACTCATTTATAAAGGATTATCCTTTTTTTAGAATATGGCAACATGATCTAATTTAAATTTTCAAAATAGAGTTTCACCTTTAATAGAACAAATTATTTTTTTTCATGATCATTCTTTAATTATTTTAATTATAATTACAATTTTAGTATCTTATATAATATTAAGAATATTTTTTAATAAATTTATTAATCGATTTTTATTAGAAGGACAAATAATTGAATTAATTTGAACTATTTTACCAGCAATTACTTTAATTTTTATTGCTTTACCATCATTACGATTATTATATTTATTAGACGAATTAAATAATCCATTAATTACTATTAAATCAATTGGACATCAATGATATTGAAGATACGAATATTCAGATTTTAAAAATATTGAATTTGATTCTTATATAATTCAAGACATAAATGATTTAAATAATTTTCGATTATTGGATGTAGATAATCGAATTATTATTCCAATAAATAATAATATTCGAATATTAATTACAGCAACTGATGTAATTCATTCATGAACAATTCCTTCCATTGGAATTAAAATTGATGCTAATCCTGGTCGACTTAACCAAACAAGATTTTTTATTAATCGACCAGGAATTTTTTTTGGTCAATGTTCAGAAATTTGTGGTGCTAATCATAGTTTTATACCTATTATAATAGAAAGAATTTCAATTAAAAATTTTATTAATTGAATTAATAATTATTCATTAGATGACTGAAAGCAAGTAATGGTCTCTTAAACCAAAATATAGTAAATTAGCAATTACTTCTAATGATTAACATCTTAAAGAATTAGTTAAAAAATAACATAAATATGTCAAATTTAAATTATTATTAAAATTAATATTCTTTTATTCCTCAAATAATACCTATTAACTGAATTATATCTTTTTTTTTTTTTATTTGTATTTTTATTATTTTTAACATATTTAATTATTATATTTTTTTATATAATAAAAATAACTTTATTTATAAAAAAAATCAAAATAATAATAAATTATTATGAAAATGATAACTAATTTATTTTCAATTTTTGATCCAATAACTAATATTTTTAATCTATCATTAAATTGAACAAGAACAATCATAGGATTAATATTAATTCCATTTCCTTATTGATTTATACCTAACCGACATTTTATTTTATGAAATTTCATTATCAATAAATTACATAATGAATTTAAAACTTTATTGGGAAATAAAATAAACGGATCAACATTTATTTTTATTTCTTTATTTTCATATATTTTATTTAATAATTTTTTAGGATTATTTCCTTATATTTTTACAAGTACAAGACATTTAACAATTTCATTAACAATTTCTTTAACCTTATGATTAAGTTTTATAATTTTTGGTTGAATTAATAATACTCAACATATATTTATTCATATAATCCCACAAGGAACACCAAATATTTTAATACCATTTATAGTTTTAATTGAAACTATTAGTAATATTATTCGACCAGGAACTCTTGCCATTCGATTAACAGCTAATATAATTGCCGGACATTTATTATTAACATTATTAAGTAATAGAAGAAATAATATACCTAATTACCTATTAATTTTTTTAATTTTAATTCAAATTTTACTACTAACTCTTGAATCCGCAGTTGCGGTTATTCAATCATATGTAATTTCTATTCTTAGTACTCTTTATTCTAGTGAAGTAAATTAATGTCAATAAATCATAATCACCCATATCATTTAGTAGATTATAGTCCATGACCTTTAACTAGAGCTATCGGATCTATAACTTTAGTTACAGGATTAGTAAAATGATTTCATAACTTTGAAATAAATATTTTTATTTTAGGATACCTAATTATTATTTTATCTATATATCAATGATGACGAGATATTTATCGAGAAAGAACATTTCAAGGAAATCATACAATCATTGTCTTAAATGGGTTACGATGAGGAATAATCTTATTTATTATTTCAGAAGTATTTTTTTTTGTATCATTTTTTTGAGCATTTTTTCATAGAAGACTTTCACCTAATATTGATATTGGATCTCAATGACCTCCAGCTAATATTACCCCATTTAATCCATTCCAAATTCCTTTATTAAATACAATCATTCTAATTTCATCAGGATTAACAGTTACATGAGCTCATCATTCTTTAATAGAAAATAATTCAAATCAAACCACTCAAAGTTTATTAATTACTATTATATTAGGTATTTACTTTTCAATTTTACAAGCCTATGAATATATTGAAGCATCTTTCTCAATTGCAGATAGAATTTATGGATCAACATTTTTTATAGCAACTGGATTTCATGGAATTCATGTTATTATTGGAACAAGATTCCTCATTATTTGTTTAATTCGTCATATTAATAATCATTTTTCAATAAATCATCATTTTGGATTTGAAGCAGCAGCTTGATATTGACATTTTGTTGATGTAGTTTGATTATTCTTATATATTTCTATTTATTGATGAGGAAATTAATTTATTTATATTTATATAATATATTTAGTATATTTGACTTCCAATCAAAAAGTTTAATAATTTTAATATAAATAATTATTTTATTAATAAATTTATCAATTATTATTATTATTTTAGCTAATTTTATTATATTTATATCTTCTATCTTAAGAAAAAAAATAATATGAGATCGAGAAAAATGTTCTCCTTTTGAATGTGGATTTGACCCTATGTGTTCAGCTCGAATTCCTTTTTCACTTCATTTTTTCTTAATTACAATAATTTTCTTAATTTTTGATGTAGAAATTGCTTTAATTTTCCCCATTATTAAATTATTCAAAAGAGTTAACTTTATTGTATGATCTAAAATTAGATTTTTTTTTATTATTATATTATTAATTGGATTATATCATGAATGAAATCAAAAAATATTAAATTGAACTAATTAATTCAAGGATTATAGTTTATTTAAAACATTTGATTTGCATTCAAATAATATTGAATTTAATCAATTTATCTTATATTATTATATAAATAAGAAGCAATTAATGCATTTAATTTCGACTTAAAAAATAGAGATTTAATTCTCCTTATTTAAAGAATATATTTTACTTATTTAATTGAAACCAAAAAGAGGTATATCACTGTTAATGATAAAATTGAATTTAATATTCCAATTAAATTAGAAATATATTATATTAAACTTCTAATTTAATTTATAGTGATTTAAATCATTAATATTTCTTTTCTTTTTTATTTTTCTTATATTTATTTTATTGAATTAATATAATTATTATTATTTATATAGTTTATTAAAACATTACATTTTCATTGTAAAATTAAAATAATTATTTTTATAAATATTATCTAAAGATAAAATTATCACCCTAATATCTTCAATATTATACTCTCATTAAGCTATTTAAATTATTAATTTAAAAGAAAAATAAACATAAATAATATTATAAATAAAATAAAACTAAATAAATAAATTTTAAATCTATTAATTTGATAAAAATAATAAATAAAAGAATAATTTTTTATAATATTTATTAAACCATAACTACTATAATATTCCCTTCAACCTAAATCAATATTTTTTTTTAAATTATAAGAATACTTTAAATATAAATTTCTAATACCATAAGTTGATAAATTTGGCATAAATCATATAGTTCTTAAAAATATTCTTAATTTATAAGATTTTAAAAATTTATTTAAAGAATAAAAATCTATATTACTAATTAAATAACCTATTAATAAACCAATTAATATAAAATAAATTACTATAAATTTTATATTAAATGATATATAAATTATATAAGGATAATTATAAATTAATCAATTTAATATTCTACCTGAAATAACTCTTATAAATAATAAAATCATTATTCTTTTTAATATTTTATAATCTTCATCATAAATATTATAAATTCTTATCAAATTATAATCATTTACTATTAAATATATTAATAATCGAACTCTATAAAATATAGTTATTCCAATTGATACATAATATAAAAAAAAAATTAATAAATTCAAATTACTTATTATTAATATTTCTAAAATTAAATCTTTTGAATAAAATCCTGATAAAAAAGGAATTCCACATAATGATAAATTAGAAATATTCAAACATAATGAAGTTAAAGGAATATAAATTCTTAAACCTCCTATAAAACGAATATCTTGATTATCATTCATCATGTGAATAATTATACCAGCACATATAAATAATAAAGCTTTAAATATAGCATGAGTTAATAAATGATAAAAAGCTAAATCTTCAAATCCTATTCTTAAAATTCTTATTATTAAACCTAATTGACTTAAAGTTGATAAAGCAATAATTTTTTTTATATCAAACTCATAATTAGCTGAAATACCTGCTATTAATATAGTTAAACCTGATAATAATAATAAAACTTTAATAATATACATATTCACTAATAATAAATTAAATCGAATTAATAAATAAACCCCAGCAGTAACTAAAGTTGAAGAATGAACTAAAGCAGATACGGGAGTAGGAGCTGCTATAGCAGCAGGTAATCAAGAACTAAAAGGAATTTGAGCTCTTTTAGTTATAGCCGCTAAAATAATTATTAAACTAATATAATTTATTCTATAATCATTAAATATAAATTCTAAATAAAAAATATAATTTCAACTACCATAATTTAATATTCAACTAACAACTATTAAAATTATTACATCACCAATTCGATTTGATAAAGCAGTTAATATACCAGCATTAAAAGATTTGATATTTTGATAATAAATAACTAAACAATAAGAAATTAACCCTAATCCATCTCAACCTAAAAAAATTCTAATAATATTTGGACTAATAATTAATAAAACTATAGAAAATACGAATAATATAACTAAAATAATAAATCGATTCAAATTTAATTCAGAACTTATATAACTCATTCTATAGTAAATTACAGAAGATGAAATTAAAAATACAAATATTATAAATATTAATCTTATTCAATCTAATAAAATAGATATAATAATATTTACAGAATTAAATGAAATAATTTCTCATTCTATTATAATTCTAATATTATTTATAATAAAATAAATACCAAAAAAAAAATTTAATAATATAAAAAAAAATAAAAAAAAAAATCTAACAAAACAAATATTATATTTTTGTATAACCTAAAATGATTACTTACCTCATATTTTTGATTCCACAAATCAATATTTTTTTTAAATTATTTAAGTATAATCATAATATAAAATAATCAATTTTTAAAACTAATAAATTTAAAGGTAATCAATGTAAAGATAATAATAAATATTCACGAGAAACACCTCTATAAAATCTTATAACTCTTATATTTATTTTCCCATGTTGAGTATAAGAGTATAAATATAATCTATAGCCAGCTCTAAAAAAAGAAATTAAAATTAACATAATTATTGATAATTTAGATCATCTTAATAAACTAATAATTAACCTTATTTCCCCTATTAAATTTATTGATGGAGGAGCTGCTATATTAGAAGAAGCTAATAAAAATCATCATAAACTTATTGAAGGTATAAAATTTATTATTCCCTTATTTAAAAATAATCTTCGTCTATTAATTCGTTCATAATTCATATTTGATAAACAAAATATTCCAGAAGAACATAAACCATGACCAATTATCAAAATATAAGATCCTATAAATCCCCAATAATTTATAGTTATAATACCCCCAATAACTAATCTTATATGAGCCACAGATGAATAAGCAATTAAAGATTTAATATCATATTGACAAAAACATTTTATTCTAATATAAAATCCACCAATTAATCTAATAATAATTCAGATATAATTAAATTTTATATTAATTTTTTGTAAAATAATTAAAACTCGTATTAATCCATAACCTCCTAATTTTAATATAATACCAGCTAAAATTATAGAACCTGAAACTGGAGCTTCAACATGAGCCTTAGGTAATCATAAATGTACAAAATATATAGGTATTTTTACTAAAAAAGCTAAAATTATTCTTAAATAATATAAAAATATATTTAAATCATAAAATTTTATTATATAAATTAATAAACAATTAATTTTTTCATTTAAATAAAAAATTCTAATTAATATAGGTAAAGATATAAATAAAGTATAAAATAATAAATATATACCAGCCTGAATTCGTTCAGGCTGGTACCCTCAGCCAATAATTAATATTAATGTAGGAATTAATCTCCCTTCAAAAAATAAATAAAATATAAATAAATTTATTATTCTAAATGTTAAATATAATAAAATTAATAAAATAATAATATTTAATAAAAAAAAAGAAACATAAATATTATTTTTGTATAATCTTTCTCTCGCTATAATTATTAAACAACAAATCCAAATTCTTAATAAAATTAAACCAAAAGAAAGTAAATCTAACCCTATTATATATCTTAAATTAGAAAAATTATAAATATTTAAAGTAATATTTATAAATATTAAAGTTATAAAAAATAATATTATTTGAACCATTCAATAAATTTTTATTTGAAAACATAAAGGAATTATAAAAATTAAAAAAAATAAAAATTTTATCATATTAAATTAAATTATAACTTTGAAAATAATCATTACCATGAGTACGAATTATTGAAACTAAAATAGATAAGCCTAATGCTCCCTCACATACTGTTAAAACTAAAAAAATTATTAATATATATATATTTAAACCAATTATTGTTAAATAAAATAATATAAGTACATATAATCTTAAAACAATAAATTCTAACCTTATCAAAGTAATTAATAAATGTTTTTTCTTTGACACAAAAATTATATTACCAATAATATATATAAAAATTATAATAATAGATATATAAATTGTCATTAATTAAGTTGTTTTTATAGTTTAATTAAAACATTGGTCTTGTAAACCAAATTTAAGAATATTTCTTTAAAAACTTCAAAGAAAAAGAATTTCTTTATCTATAATCTCCAAAATTATTATTTTATTAAACTATTCTTTGATATTACCAAAATATTTTTATCTTTTAGATTAATTTATATTTCTTTTACTATATTTTTTATTAATCACCCATTATCTATAGGAATTTTAATCCTAATTCAAACTTTATTTTTATGTTTAATTTCTGGAATATTAATTAATTCTTATTGATTTTCATATATTTTATTTTTAACTTTTTCAGGTGGACTTTTAGTTTTATTTATTTATGTATCAAGTGTAGCATCTAATGAACTTTTTAAATTTAAATTTAGTAATAAAATTATATTATTATTATTTTTTATTATAACTTTAATTATATCAATTTATTCAATAAATAACTTATTATGGATAAATATAATAATTAATGAAGAAATATTTAATTTTTTTAATATATTTTTATTTAATAATTATAATAATATAAACTTATCTAGTTTATATAATAATCAAACTTATTTTATAATAATAATAATAATTATTTACTTATTTATTACACTAATTGTAGTAGTAAAAATTACTAACATTTTCTTTGGTCCCTTACGTTCTTTTAACTAATGTTAAATTTCTATAAACCTATACGAAAAACTCATCCCTTATTTAAAATTATTAATAATTCTTTAATTGATTTACCTAGACCTTCTAATATTTCATCTTGATGAAATTTTGGCTCTTTACTAGCTTTATGTTTAATAATCCAAATTATTACTGGACTATTTTTAACTATATATTATTCAGCTAATATTAATTTAGCTTTCTTTAGAGTAAATTATATTTGTCGAAATGTTAATTATGGTTGATTAATCCGAACTTTACATGCAAATGGAGCATCTTTTTTTTTTATTTGTATTTATATTCATATTGGACGAGGAATTTATTATGAATCTTTTAACTTAAAATTTACTTGATTAATTGGTGTAATTATTTTATTCATTTTAATAGCAACAGCTTTTATAGGGTATGTTTTACCTTGAGGTCAAATATCTTTTTGAGGAGCTACAGTTATTACTAATTTATTATCAGCAATTCCTTATTTAGGGACTATACTAGTAAATTGAATTTGAGGAGGATTTGCTGTAGATAATGCCACTTTAACTCGATTTTATACATTTCATTTTTTACTTCCTTTTATTGTATTAATATTAACAATAATTCATTTATTATTTTTACATCAAACAGGTTCTAATAACCCTTTAGGAATTAATAGAAATTTTGATAAAATTCCATTTCATCCATTTTTTATTTTTAAAGATTTAATTGGATTTATTATTTTAATATTATTATTATCTATTTTAACATTAACAAATCCTTATTTATTAGGAGATCCTGATAATTTTACCCCAGCTAATCCTCTTGTTACCCCTATTCATATTCAACCTGAATGATATTTTTTATTTGCTTATGCTATTTTACGATCCATTCCCAATAAATTAGGAGGAGTAATTGCTTTAGTTTTATCAATTTTAATTTTAATAATTCTACCATTTACATTCAATAAAAAAATTCAAGGAATTCAATTTTACCCAATTAATCAAATTATATTTTGAATTTTTATTTCAACTATTATTTTATTAACTTGAATTGGAGCCCGACCTGTGGAAAATCCTTATGTTATTACAGGTCAAATTTTAACTGTAATTTATTTTTCTTATTTTATTATTATACCTTTTATTAATTATTATTGAGATAAAATAATATTTTATTAATTAATGAGCTTGTATAAGCATTTGTTTTGAAAACTTAAGAAAGAATTATTAATTCTATTAATTTATACTAATTTTTTTTTTTATATTAATATAATTTTTAAACCAATAAATATTAATAAATAATTTAAAGAAATAGGTAAATACCTTTTTCAACATAAATATATCAATTTATCATAACGATAACGAGGTAATGTACCCCGAATTCAAACAAATATAAAAGAAATAAAACTTATTTTTAAATAAAAATTTAAATTTAAATTATAACCTCCTATAAATATTAAAACAAATATTAATCTTATAAATAAAATTATTGAATATTCACCTAAAAAAATTAAAGCAAATCCTCCAGATCTATATTCAATATTAAACCCAGAAACTAATTCTCTTTCCCCTTCTGCAAAATCAAAAGGTGTTCGATTAGTTTCAGCTATTAACGAAGATAAAAAACATAATCTTAAAGGAAATATAATAATTATAAACCAAATTAATTCTTGATATTCATTAAATTTTATTATATTAAATCTTATAATTAAAATTAATCTAGATATTATAATTAAAGCCAATCTAACTTCATAAGAAATTGTTTGAGCTACTCCTCGTAATCCCCCTAATAAAGAATAATTTGAATTAGAAGATCAACCAGACATTAATAATACATATACACCTAATCTAATACATCTTAAAAAAAATATAATACCTAAATTAAATGAAATTATATTAAAATAATAAGGAATTAACATTCAAATTATTAAAGATAAAATAAAACCAATAATAGGAGATAAATAGTAAATAATATAATTAGAAGAATTTAAATAAATTATTTCTTTAGTAAATAATTTTATACCATCAGAAAATGGTTGTATTAAACCTAAATATCCCATTTTATTGGGACCTTTACGAATTTGTATATAACTTAATACTTTACGTTCTAATAACGTTAAAAAAGCTAATCTAATCATAACCCCAATAATTAATATTATTAATCCAATAATAATATTTAATAAATCTGTAACTATTATCATTACTATATATATAATAAATTATATATTAATGATTTCTAAAATCAACACATTTTTCTGTCAAAATAGTTTATAAAACTATTATTATTAATATTCTTATAATTAAAATTATTTTTAATATTTGATCCTTTCGTACTAAAATATTATATTTATTTAAAGATAGAAACCAACCTGGCTTACACCGGTTTGAACTCAGATCATGTAAGATTTTAATGATCGAACAGATCAAAATTTTAAACTTTTGCATTTAAATTTTATCTTAATCCAACATCGAGGTCGCAAACTTTTTTTTTTATTTGTACTAAAAAAAAATATTACGCTGTTATCCCTAAGGTAATTTTTTCTTTTAATCATTAATAATGGATCAAAAATTCAATTATTTTTGTTTAACTTTAAAAAAAGTTATTTAAATTTTTTTATCACCCCAACACAATATTTTATAAAATTAAATATTAAAATTTTATATAAATATTTAATTTTATAAAATATAAAACTCTATAGGGTCTTCTCGTCTTTTAAATTTATTTTAGCTTTTTAACTAAAAAATTAAATTATATAAATAATTAAGAGACAGTTTATATTTCATCAAATCTTTCATACAAGTCTTCAATTAAAAGACTAATGATTATGCTACCTTTGTACAGTCAAAATACTGCAGCCCTTTAATATTATTATCAGTGGGCAGATTAGACTTTAAATTAAATTCTAAAAGACATGTTTTTGTTAAACAGGTGAATATAAATTTTTGCCGAATTCCTTTTAATCAATTTTTAATTAATTTAATTTTAAATTTATTTATTATACTAATTTTATCATTATCTCTAATATTTTATTATTTTATATTATATTTTCATATAAATTTAAATTATTTTAAAATTTTATTTAAAATAAAATTTTTTATAACAAATTTTAATTTTTAAACAATATAAATTTTAAAAATTTTATTATATATTTTTAATTTATTATAATTTTTTAATTTAAAGCTTATCCCTTAAATTATAAAATTTATTTTATAATTTAATAATTATATATACATATAAAAAAAAAATAAATTTAAAATTAAATTTTTTTCTGAAATAACTAGATATATTTAAAAACGATTAACATTTCATTTCTAATTAATTATTTTAAATAATTTTTTCACATTAACTTTATTAATTAATTAACTCTTTTAAATTCGAGAAATATTAATACTAAAAATTTATTTAATAAACTCTGATACACAAGATACAATAAATTAAATTTACTTTATTTTAAATTTATTTTCATTTATTTCAAATTTCTATTACTATACTAATTTACTATAAAATTTCTAATTTTTTCTATTAAAATACTTTAACCCCCATTAAATATTTTATATTAAAATTACTTTTATTAATAATTAATTTATTAATTCATTATTTTTAGATCAATTAATTAAATTAATATCTTTTCAATGTAAATGAAATACTTTATTAAGCTATAATCTAATCATTCTAGAAACACTTTCCAGTACCTCTACTTTGTTACGACTTATTCCAATTTTTAAATGAAAGTGACGGGCAATATGTACATATTTTAATTTTTAATCATTTTATTATAATACATAAAATTACATTTAAATCCAATTTCATTTATTTTTACATAATAAATTCTATTTAAATATTTTTATTGTAATCCATTATATTCTTAATTATAATCTACATCTTGATCTGAATTAATTTTTTATTTTAATTTTCAAATATTATTGTTATTTTAAAATATTTTTTTAACAACGATATATAAAATTTTAAATTAAGTAAATTTAATCGTGGATTATCAATTATTAAACAGATTCCTCTAAATGAACTAAAATACCGCCAAATTATTTAAGTTTCAATAAATTATTATTTACTATTTTAATATTATCTGTTAATTTTTAATAATAGGGTATCTAATCCTAGTTTTTTAATAAATTTATTAATTCATAATTAATTATATAAATTTATATTAAATTAAAATTTCACTTAATAATCTAATTTTTATTTTAATTTAATTTTATTTATTATTATATTGAAAAATTTTAATTAAATTTTTGTATAACCGCAACTGCTGGCACAAAATTAGTTATTTATTTTCATATTACTAAATCTTAATTTCTTAAATAATTTAATATTAATTACTACAATTTTATAAATATTATTTAAATAATATTAATTTAACACTAAAATTTGTATGTAAAATAAATTTAAAATAAAATTATAAAATTATAAAAGTTTTTTTAATATTCACATTATTTTGCATAGATTTTTTTTTTTTTTTTTTTTTATATACGCACGTGTATAAAAATTGAATATAAAATGTATTTTAAATTATATATAAACCATTTCTAATTTTTTTTATAATAAAAAAAAAATATATTAACATTTATATTCATAATAAAAGTTTAATAATCTTTCTCTCTATCTATTTATAATATTAAGTTTAAAAATTAATATCATGATAAATCAGATAATAATCTAATGAAATAATTATAATATTATTTTATTTAAATTAATTAAATTATAATTATATAATTATTTAATTTAAATATTATAATATATTTAATTAATTATTAAAATAAATAATTAATTAAATATTTAATATATATATATA